CTAGGGGGCGGGGTTATCCAATAAAAAGATTCACTTGCCATATAACTATTGTACTTAAAGATTTAGACGCAGAGCAACAGTATTTCAATAGTAATAGTATTTGAATTCTTTAATATAAATATATTCACAAAAAATAAAATACACCATATTATGTTTAAAAAAAAGCTGTATGAAAAAAAAAGTAATGTACTAAAAAGTCGTCATATGTATAGTAATACTAATGGGGGATTATGGGACAAAAAATAAATCCACTTGGTTTCAGACTTGGTGCAACCCAAAGTCATCATTCTATTTGGTTTGGACAACCAAAAAATTATTCCGAAGATTTACAAGAAGATCACAAAATACGAGCTTGTATCAAAAATTCTGTACAAAAAAATATGAAAATTTCTTCGAGTGTCGAGGGAATAGCACGTATAGAAATTCAAAAAAAAATCGACTTGATTCAAGTCATAATCTATATGGGATTCCCAAAGTTATTAATAGAACCTCGAAAAATCGCAGAATTACAGATGAATATACAAAAAGAACTTAATACTGTGAACCGAAAACTCAACTTTTCCATTTCAAGAATTTCAAACCCTTATGGAAACCCTACTATTCTTGCAGAATTTATAGCAGGACAATTAAAAAATAGAGTTTCATTTCGCAAAGCAATGAAAAAAGCTATTGAATTAACTGAACAGGCAGGTACAAAAGGCATTCAAATACAAATTGCAGGACGTATCGATGGAAAAGAAATTGCACGTGTTGAATGGATCCGGGAAGGTAGAGTACCTCTACAAACCATTCGAGCTAAAATGGATTACTGTTCCTATACAGTTCGGACTATCTATGGGGCATTAGGTATCAAAATTTGGATATTTGTAGACGAGTAATAATAAGCCTTTATTTATTTGTATTTGATTTATCTTTAGGTCAATCAAGTATATCGACTAAAAAATAAAAAATTATTTCATTCTTAAAAAAAAAGAATTCTATAAGGTTAAATTAAAATTACATTAATCATTTGATTCAATATAATTGCTATGCTTAGTGTGTGACTCGTTGGTTTTTTTAGGGTTAGAGTAAAAAAAAAAAGACCAGCCCATAGTCATCGTATGAACTAATAACCAACTCATCCTTTTGTATTATCTGGATATAAAGAACCAGTCGCGATATGATTTATTAGTCATATCATTGCAGCAACTGAAATTGCTTTTATAAAAAAAGGCAAAACCTATTTGATTATGAGTTATGAAACAATAAAAGTAAAATATGCAGATAAATGGAAGGGTGAGAGAAAGAGAGAAAAACAAAGAAAAATGAATGATATAGAATTCAAATATGTAAGGTCCAAAATTGATATTATAAAGGGAAAAGTAATAAAGCATTAATACTGATTGATCTCTAATTAAACAAAATTGTTATATTAATAAAAAATAAAGAATAAAAAAATCAAGAGACCCGAGTCAATAAAAACTGAGAAGATTGACTCAATCACAAATTTAATTAAGGGCTCCATTGTAGAATTCAGACCTAACCATTAATCGCGAAGCGATGGGAACGACAGAACCTGTGATTGCAGAAGATTCGATTTAAAACGAATGCTAATGATTCATTGGGTAGGATGGCGGAACGAACTAGGAATGAATTCATTTATTCTGATTAAATGATTAAAGACATGGCATGAATTAATCCTAAAATAAAAACCATGCCATGAACAGATCCTATAAACTGAATATTAACTAGAGTAAATATTCGCCCGCGGAAGTTTTTTTTTAAGATTTAAAAATTGTAGTACATCCAATATGCTACTAAAATGCAAAACAAAATAAAGATTCGTTACCACCTTATAAGAAACCTAATTTTATATAAATTAGGATCGAATCCATTTTTATTTATATCTCAAAAAATATATACAAAATTTTAATAAATTAAAAAAAACTATTATGATTTAATATAGTATTTCCATATATTATTTATTAAATAGATTTATTTTTTTTTATAATGGTTTTGTTCGCGAGGAGCTGGATGAGATGAAACTTTCATGTCCAGCTCTGGAATAGAGATGGAAATAAAAAAAACCATCAACTATAACCCCAAAAGAACCCGATTTCGTAAACACCATAGAGGAAGAATGAAAGGAATATCTTATCGAGGAAATACGATTTCCTTTGGTCGATATGCACTTCAAGCGCTTGAACCTGCTTGGATCACATCTAGACAAATAGAAGCAGGGCGACGAGGAATGACAAGAAACGCACGACGCGGCGGAAAACTATGGGTACGTATATTTCCAGACAAACCAGTTACAGTAAGACCTACAGAAACACGTATGGGTTCAGGAAAGGGATCTCCTGAATATTGGGTAGCTGTCATTAAACCAGGTAGAATACTTTATGAAATGAGCGGAGTACCGGAAAATATAGCCAGAAAAGCTATTTCAATAGCGGCATCCAAAATGCCTATACGAACTCAATTCATTATTTCAGGATAGGAGTATAAACCCAAAAGAAATATTTTTTTCGGATGAAAAAAAACACTTGTATATTTATTTTGAATAACCAATATTTCCTTTTTTTTTACGTCGCCCTTGCATTGAAACAATAAACAAAAATGATATGATTCAACCTCAAACCCATTTGAATGTAGCGGATAACAGCGGAGCCAGAAAATTGATGTGTATTCGAATTATAGGAGCTAGTAATCGACGATATGCTCAAATCGGTGACGTTGTTGTTGCTGTAATCAAAGAAGCAATACCAAATACACCGCTAGAAAGATCCGAAGTGATTAGAGCCGTAATTGTACGTACTTGTAAAGAACTGAAACGTAAAACTGGTATGATAATACGATATGATGACAATGCTGCAGTTGTAATTGATCAAGAAGGAAATCCAAAAGGAACTCGAATCTTTGGAGCAATTGCCCGGGAATTAAGACAGTTAAATTTCACTAAAATAGTTTCATTAGCGCCTGAAGTATTATAAGATTAGGACATAATACAGTTTTACAGTTTATAGTATTTGTAATGAAATTGATTAATTAGTAGATTTAATTTAATAGATTGTTTGTGTCTCACGTATATGCCTTTCAATCAGAATAATTCTTAAATGTTTAACAATTAAGAAAAAATTCAAAAAGAGCATGTTGATTATATCAAAATTCGGGAATGATTAAAATCTTAGTTTATTATGAGTAAAGACACTATTGGTAACCTACTAACCTATATACGAAATGCTAGCATGAATAAAAAAAGAACATTTCGAATACCCTATACTAATATCAGTGAAAACATTGTTAAAATCCTTTTACGAGAAGGTTTTATTGAAAACATGAGGAAACATCAGGAAAGCAACAAATATTTTTTAGTTTTAACCCTACGACATAGAAGAAATATGAAGGTACCTGATAGAAAAGTTTTCAATTTAAAACGGATCAGTCGACCTGGTTTACGAATCTATTCTAACTATCAAAGAATCCCTAGAATTTTAGGCGGGATGGGAGTTGTAATTCTTTCTACTTCTCAAGGTATAATGCCAGACAGAGAAGCTCGACTAAAAGGAATCGGTGGAGAAATTTTGTGCTATATATGGTAATCTTTATCATATCCCAATTATAAAATTATATATGAAGTAAGGAGTTATCATATTTGTTAACGAAAAGTAAAGGGAAAAGGTGAGTTTCTACTATTACGCCTCCTACATTAATTAATACCCCAAGTGAACGAACAAAAACAGGCTCTTCATTTCTGAATCACTTTCTAAGAGGTATACTATTGATTGGGTTAGATAATTAAAATTTGATTCTACATTAGGTTTTCAAATGGATTCGCCATAATTAATTTTTACAAAAATTATAACAGTAAATATAGAAAATATAAAGAAAGGCATTATGACTCAACTAAGGGACGTAGAATTTTTTGACTCTGAAACAACGATTAGAATAATTTGTGATAGTGATTAGGGGGTTTTCTCAACTTCAACATTTCGTGGAGATAGAATACAATTCGAAATTAAAAATTTCAAGAAATTTATTTTCTTCCAATAAAGAGATTCCGGATTAACTTAAGGAACGACAAATATGAAAATAAGAGCCTCCGTCCGTAAAATTTGTGAAAAATGTCGACTGATCCGTAGGCGAGGACGAATTATAGTAATTTGTTCCAACCCCAGACATAAACAAAGACAAGGATAATTTTTTATAATTTTTAGAAAAAAAAAAGGGCTCTATAAATCTAAAGTACCCAACGCCAAAATAAATAAAAAATCTGTTTGGGCATGAAATGGATATATCCATACTATATCTCTGACTTCAATTTATGAGATGATAAAACCTATACCAAGAATTGGTTCACGTAAAAATAGACATACGGGTTCACGTAAAAATGCGCGTAGAATACCAAAGGGAGTTATTCATGTTCAAGCAAGTTTCAACAATACTATTGTAACTGTTACAGATGTACGCGGTCGGGTAATTTCTTGGTCTTCCGCCGGTACTTGTGGATTCAAGGGTACAAGAAGAGGGACACCCTTTGCCGCTCAAACCGCAGCAGGAAATGCTATTCGGACAGTAGTAGATCAAGGTATGCAACGAGCAGAAGTCATGATAAAAGGCCCGGGTCTCGGAAGAGATGCGGCATTAAGGGCTATTCGTAGAAGTGGTCTACTATTAAGTTTCATACGAGATGTAACCCCTATGCCACATAATGGCTGCAGGCCCCCTAAAAAAAGACGAGTATAAAAATAAACATTGAAGATTTTTCAAGAGAAATAAAAAATTCAATGATTTCATCAAATAATATTACTATGGTTCAAGAGAAAGTAATAGTATCGACTCGACCACTACAGTGGAAGTGTGTTGAATCAAGAGCCGACAGTAAGCGGCTTTATTATGGACGCTTTATTCTGGCTCCACTTATGAGAGGACAAGCAGAAACAATAGGCATTGCGATGCGAAGAGCTTTGCTTGGAGAAATAGAAGGTACATGTATTACACGCGCAAAATCCGATAAAATA